AACCGCGATTATACGACCAATTATATATAACATTTACTATTTGGTCCAAAAAAGCTCTTTTAGGACCTATTTTAACAAATGAATTGATTAAGTCCAAATTTTTGAAAGATGAATAAGCGGACCCATAAAAAATGAATGCTACAAATATTCCGAAAAATGCTATACTTACTGAAAAAGATGCATTTGTCAAAAATTTATACCAGTCTATGGAATAATCCGAATTTGGATGTAAAAGATTTTTCGATGGAGCCAACCATTTCGACAATAGATCAAAATCAGTTTCCCCTTGACCAAAAGCAATTCCTATGAATCCAACAAACAGAGTAAATACTACTAATATAAGCAAAGGAAATAACATAGTATTGTCCGATTCGTGGGGATACATAGAAGTATATTTTTTCAAAAAGCGAGTAGTAAAGTATCGCATCTGATTTTTTACATTCCCATCAAATTGATATGTATTTTTAGAAAAAAAATAAACACTTTCATTATTATTCATTGTCGTTGAGAAAAGTAAATTTTTGTTGATCGCCTTAGGTACTTCTTTTCCCCATAAAGATATTGAATATAATGAGTTATTTTGAGCTACGCTATAATTTTGAAAATTAACATGTAAATACCCTTCAAAGGTAAGTAAATACACCCGAAACATATAAAATGCGGTTAGTCCTGCTGTAAAACAAGCTATTACTGCGAAAATTGGTGAATACAACCAACTTTCGCTAAGAATTTCATCTTTGGACCAAAAACAAGCAAGAGGTGGAATACCACAAAGAGAAAGTGTACCTAATAAAAACGCAGTTCTTGTAATTGGAACATATCTTGTTAAACCGCCCATAAAAACCATATTCTGACTTTTTTCGGGTGAATATCCAACAAGGGGTTCCATTGAATGAATAATGGATCCGGACCCCAAAAACAATAATGCTTTCGAATAGGCATGGGTAATCAAATGAAATGAAGCAGCTCGATAAGAACCTAGCCCTAGGGCTAACATCATATAACCCAATTGAGACATTGTAGAATAGGCTAAACTTCTTTTAATATCTCTTTGAGCAAGAGCCAAAGTAGCTCCTAATAATAGTGTTATTACACCTATCAAAGAAATGAGATTCATTATGTAAGGTATGTTTGTGAAAAGAGGAAGAAGCCGAGCCACAAGAAAAATTCCCGCCGCTACCATAGTAGCAGCATGTATAAGAGCCGAAATGGGGGTAGGCCCCTCCATGGCATCAGGTAACCATATGTGAAGAGGGAATTGCGCAGATTTAGCAACTGCACCGAGGAATAATAGGAAGGCACACAGAGTAGCAAATAAAAAATTAACCTCATTATTATGAATCAACTTATTAAATGTTTCGAACAAATCCCGAAATTCAAAGCTTCCAGTTATCCAATAAAAACCTAAGATTCCCAATAACAAACCAAAATCCCCTACACGATTGGTTACAAAAGCTTTTTGGCAAGCGCTTGCTGCAATTGGTCGTGTAAACCAAAAACCTATCAAAAAATACGAACACATTCCTACCAACTCCCAAAAAATATAAATTTGTATCAAATTGGAACTAGTAACTAATCCCAACATTGAAGCATTGAAAAAACTCATATAAGCAAAAAATCTCAAATATCCTTGATCATGAGACATATAATTGTCACTATAAATAAGAACCATAATTCCAACAGTAGTGATTAATATTAACATTATAGAAGTAAGCGGATCAATAAAGTATCCGAACTCTAAGGAAAAATCATTATTGATGGTCCAAGACCATAGATATTGATAAATAAGACTTCCATTTATTTGTTGAATAGACAAATTGACCGAAAACAACATAGCTATACTTAGCAGTAAAACACTAGGAAAAGCCCACATACGACGAATATTTTTTGTTGCTGTTGGAACAAGTAGAAGTCCAAGTCCTATTGACATAGTAACAGGGAGTGGAAGAAAAGGTATTATCCATGCATATTGATATGTATGTTCCATAAGAAAGCAATTTAAAAATATTTTTTCTTATTAATTTGATTGTAATTGTTTCCGATTCACCAACTCTTATCTATTTCTATTTCGGAAAGAACAAGAATAAATAAAAGAAATCAGCAAAAAAATTATGAAAAACTCAAAGATTGGAATTCTTAATTGATCTGATTTTTCCCATATATCCCATCTATTATTAAATAATTCAAAAAGCTCCAATTCGTTTGATCAAATGATATGACTAAATGAGCAGGTAAAAAAGTTATTACCCAGTTATTCACTAAAGAAAGATAATTTTTTATTTAATTTAAATTAAGATCAAAAAAATATCAAATTTTTAATTATTCTACCGTTTTAAAGAAAGCACTTGGTTCAGATATGGATCCAGTATCTGCTAATAACAGAATAAAAAAAAAGTTCCTTTTTTTTTTATTTTTTATTATCTATTAATCTATATCTAATCTATTAATCTATATCTATTATATATAGTATAGTTAAAATATTTAAAGTAATTATCTAATTCACTGTGGAACTGATTTAATTGGAATTCAATCGGATTATGCTTATTGTAAATAGAATCCTATAATATTTATTATTTGGTATAGAATTGAAACAAGGTATTACTAGATAATATTAAAATTAATTACTTTATATTAATTACTTTATATATGGCTATAGTAGTTTTTTTTATATTATATATTTAGTAGTTTTATATTTTTAATATTAAAATTAAATTAGTATATAATATATAGTAATTTTATATTTATATTTAAATTAGGAATAGGCACTCCGCTCTGAAATTGATCAATTTTATTTTCTATGAAACTATGAAAATAAATTGAAATAATTTTAAATTTTATAAGGAGATGGGTAAAGATTTTTGTTTATTTTTTATAAAATATGTTATAAAAATAACAGACCAAAATCAAATCAAATATGAGTTGGAAACTTTTTTGTTCTTTTTGAGTGGCAATCCACTTATTTTTAGTGATAATAGATACCGTAAACACAGATTCAGATGGGGCTATAAAATAAATAAACAATCAATACTAGCTCTTTCTTGATTTGAAGATTGTATTTGTATGTAATAGAGATACGAAAAAAAAAGCATAACATAAAATAAACTAGAATAAGAAAAGATTATTATCAAAAGAAATTTGCTTTTCTAGTACAAAGACTACATGTGATATGCAAAAAACAAAATCAATAATCAATAATATATTTTTTGCTTGTTAGGTAATAAACTATTTTGTTATGAAAGATTTTTCTCTTTTATCTATATAATAATAATAAGTTAAGTAAAATACAGATAATAAATAATACAGATAATAAATAATGAAGAAGGATCGATCCCTTTTGAACAATACATGTCTTTCACATCCAATGATAAAAATGACTAACTCTTTATTTTTGAATGGCAGTTCCAAAAAAACGTACTTCTATGTCAAAAAAACGTATTCGTAAAAGTATTTGGAAGAAAAAAGGATATTTGGCAGCGCTAAAGGCTTTTTCTTTAGCTAAATCAGTATCCACAGGACATTCAAAAAGTTTTTTTGTGCGACAAACAAGTAATAAGGCCTTGGACTAATCTGAATTGACACAGTCCAAATAATAAAATTAAAAATTAAAACTTTCATTTATTTTATAAGACGAGTGGGTCGCATTAAATTAATTTTTGTTTTGTTTAAAATTCTTCAATTCAATATGAGCTAGAACTAACTGTTGTGATATGTAGAAGAAGATTTTCTCTGTCTATTATAACTATACTGGCTTTAACTATTATTAACTATTATAATTTTTCTATTTTTTCATTTAAATGAAAAAATAGAAAAATTATATACGAGGTTTCGTTTTCTTTTTTCATTATACTAAAATTTCGCGAAATGGTAATTTTGACTTATGACACTAACTTTTTACAAAAAGTGCATTTATTTTAAAATATATATTTTTTGTTGAAAATGAAAAGTAAATTACAATAGAGATTGCAACTCTTTTTTGTTATATGTCTAGTCCAATACCTAATGGATTTGTTTGGGTAAATCCTCCCATAAATGTTATACACAACAAGGAATAAATTAATAATAAAATTTAATGATACCGATACCGAGTTAGATAATATGTAAATATCAAAAAAAAAAAAAAAATGAAAATTTAAACAAATAAAATAATAAATTTAAATTTTAAAATATTACATTAAATCTTGAGTCTCGACGATTCAAGATGAATGAGCTATTATTATTTCAAGCAAGCCGCCATGGTGAAATCGGTAGACACGCTGCTCTTAGGAAGCAGTGCTAGAGCATCTCGGTTCGAGTCCGAGTGGCGGCATCTCTAAAAATAACATTATATATCCTATTACTATATAGTATTATATATCCTATGTATTATATATCCTATATAGTATAGAATTATAGAATTTATTTAATTCCCGATTTTAATTCTGTATTGTATGTAATTGGACTCCTTCTTTTATGATATTTGTAACTTTAGAACATATATTAAATCATATCTCTTTTTCGATCATTTCAATTGTAATTACAATTCATTTGATGACCTTTTTAGTCCGCAAAAAGGTGGGATTATATGATTCGTCGGAAAAGGGGATGATAGCTACTTTTTTGTCGATAACAGGATTATTAGTTATTCGTTGGATTTATTCGGGACATTTCCCATTAAGTAATTTATATGAATCATTAATGTTCCTTTCGTGGAGTTTCGCTATAATTCATATGATTCCTAAAATATGGAATCATAAAAATAAAAACGATTTAAGCGCAATAACCACGCCAAGTGCTATTTTTACTCAAGGCTTTGCCACTTCGGGTCTTTCAACGGAAATGCATCAATCCGCAATATTAGTACCTGCTCTACGGTCCCATTGGTTAATGATGCATGTAAGTATGATGTTATTGAGTTATGCAGCTCTCTTAGTTGGATCCTTATTTGCAATTGCTCTTCTAGTCATTACATTTCGAAAAAATATCGAAAGTTTTGGTAAAAACAAAAATTTTTTAATTAGGTCATTTTTCTTTAGTGAGATCGAATGTGTGAATGAAAACAGAAATGTTTTACAAAATACTTCTTTTTCTTCTTTAAATTTTAAAAATTATTACAAATATCAATTGATACAAAGATTGGATTATTGGAGTTCTCGTGTCATTAGTCTAGGGTTTACTTTTTTAACTATGGGTATTCTCTCAGGAGCAGTATGGGCTAATGAGGCATGGGGATCCTATTGGAATTGGGACCCCAAAGAAACTTGGGCATTTATTACTTGGACCATATACGCGATTTATTTACATACTAGAACAACCAAAAGTTGGCAAGGTGCGAATTCGGCAATTGCGGCTTCTATAGGATTTCTGATAATTTGGATATGCTATTTTGGGGTTAATTTATTAGGAATAGGGCTGCATAGTTATGGTTCATTCATATTAACTTATATACTAATTTAATTTAGTATCTAATTGAATAAACTTATTGAAAAAAAAAATCGTCCCACAGATAAAGAAAGTTTGTGTAAGTTTTTTTGAGAACCGTTTCACTCAAAAAGTGAAACGGTTCTCAAAAAACTTGAGATGTAATGTATACCATTACAATTCCAACTCACTTCACATAAAGACTTTCTGTTTTATTCATGAAGACTACCTATCATAATAATTAGATAGAATAGCTTGTACCTTGTCAACTGATAATGAAATAACCAAATCCGGATACAGACCAATCGCTATTACGGGTAAAAAGATACAAATCGAAATAAATAGTTCCCGTGGTCCAGAATCCACAAAAAAAGAGTTTGGAAGATTGAATAACTTGTATCCATAGAACATCTGGCGTGACATAGATAATGAATAAATAGGAGTTAATATCATTCCAATTGCCATTACAAAAGTAATTAGTATTTTTGGTATTAAAAGGTATTTTGGACTGGTAATTATTCCAAAAAATACTACCGATTCCGCAACAAAACCACTCATTCCAGGCAATGCAAGAGAAGCCATTGAGAAACTGCTGAACATAGTAAAGATTTTTGGCATTGGAATAGATATCCCTCCCATTTCGTCAAGATAAACAAGACGTATTCTATCACAACTTGTTCCCCCTAAGAAAAAAAGGGCAGCACCAATAAATCCATGAGAGAGTAATTGTAAAATAGCTCCATTAAGTCCTGTGTTGGTTATCGAACCAATTCCTATAATTGTGAAACCCATGTGAGAAATGGAAGAATAGGCTATTCTCTTTTTTAAATTGCGTTGACCGAGAGAGGTTGAAGCGGCATAAATTATTTGTACCGTTCCCACTATTACCAACCATGGGGAAAATATGGAATGCGCGTGGGATAGAAATTCCATATTGATCCGAATCAATCCATATGCTCCCATTTTTAATAAGATTCCGGCTAGAAGCATACATGTACTGTAATGTGCTTCCCCATGGGTATCTGGTAACCATGTATGTAGGGGTATAATCGGTGATTTGACAGCATAAGCAATAAGGAAGCCAAAATATAATATTATTTCCAATGCTACGGGATACGATTGATTAGCTAATGTTTCAAAATTTAATGTTGGTTCGTTGGAACCATATAAACCCATACCTAGAACTCCTATTAAAAGAAAAATGGAACCCCCCGCAGTGTATAAAATAAACTTTGTAGCCGAGTACAGACGTTTTTTCCCACCCCACATCGATAAAAGTAAATAAACAGGAATTAATTCTAACTCCCACATGATGAAAAAAAGTAAAAGGTCTCGAGAAGAAAATGATCCTATTTGACCACTGTACATTGCTAACATCAGAAAATAAAACAATCGAGAATCTTGAGTAACTGGCCAAGCCGCTAAAGTAGCTAAAGTAGTGATAAATCCTGTCAATAAAATAGGTCCTATCGAAAGTCCATCGATTCCCAGTCTCCAGTGAAAATCAAAAATATTTATCCATTTAAAATCTTCTTCTAATTGGATTAACGGATCGTCCAATTGAAAATGATAACAGAATGCATAGGTCGTTATAAGAAGTTCCAATAAACATATACCTACGGTATACCAACGAACTACCTTATTTCCCCTATGCGGTAGAATAAAAATGGAAGAGCCCGCGAATATAGGAAAAACAACAATTATTGTTAACCAAGGAAAATAACTCGTGGTAAAGACAAGATACGCTTTGACCAGAAAAACCCGTACTCAATATCAATAATTTTTTTTTTTTTTATTTTATTCTGAGCACGGGTTTTTGTCAGTAAAGAGGAATCAAATGATTCAAGTGGATTTTTTTATAACGTATCAATAAGCTAGGGCCATACTGCGAGTTGTCTCATGCCATAAATAAACACGGACACTCAAAAAATCTGTTGGACAGGCGGATTCACATCTCTTACAACCTACACAGTCCTCGGTTCTTGGAGCGGAGGCAATTTGCTTAGCTTTACATCCCTGCCAAGGTATCATTTCCAAAACATCCGTAGGGCAGGCCCGTACACATTGAGTACACCCTATACATGTATCATAAATCTTTACTGAATGTGACATTGGATCTATAAGCTTCAGTTTTGAACATAAAATTTTTCGATCTGGTAAAATCAATAATAAAAAAATCCATATATTGTAGACACCAGACGAATCAGTGGTTTACCAGAATTTTTTTAGAATCTATATATTTCTATATTTCTGGACCTGTTCATGAGAAGAGAGCCAAGAGACTTTGATTTCTATTTCACCAAACATAGTGGTATGAATTATCCATATTACATGCTAATACTAACTAATACTAATAAAATAAAACTATAAAAACCGGCGAGTACGAGTATAAAAATAAATAATATGAATTATGTTAGTACTAATTAATCATATTTTATTATAAACTATAAAATTATTAACATAATATTATGAACTATTATACTTATTATTTTTATTTATCTTATATCTTATGTATATTATATAATATATATTAAGTTAAGATATTAAGTTAAGAAAATATAATTAAAAATAAAAATATATATATATATAATTATATAAATATAATTTATAATTAATAAATTATAATTAATAAATTTATAATTAATAAATATAAAATATAATATAATTAATAAATATAATTATAAATTATAATATAATATAATTAATATATAATATATATATAATATAATAAAAATATAATATAATTAATAATATAATAAAATTTATAATATAATTAATAAATATAATTATAAATTATAAAATTATAATATAATTAATATATAATATATTAAATTAAATATTAAATTAAATATAATATATTAATATTAAATTAAAATATATTAAATTAAAATATTAAAATTAAATTATTAATTATTTTATTTATTATAATTTTATTTATTATATTAATATTATATATTATATTAATATTATTTTCATTTCAAATTAAGTTAAGTTAGTATATATATTATTTACTATTCATATTCAGTCAGTTTAAAATCGGATTCAGTTTATTATTATATCATACTTAGTAATATTACACATACATATTATATAATTATACATGATAAATATATGGTTTGTTTGTATAGATGTATTTTTTATCTCGGCATATGTAATTAGTATATGATATGTGTTTTCATTTTTTTTTTTTTATTTTATTCTATATTATGATTATGAGTATAGTATAAAATTTTATATGAAATGAATGTGATTATTTATTACAATTTCATTATATCATTAGGACTATTTATTCAACAAATTTGATTGATTAATACGCGTTGATTTTCTGTTACGATAGATCGACGAAACAATAGCTAGACCAATAGCCGCTTCAGCCGCTGCAATAGCTATAACAAAGATCGAAAAAATATCTCCCTTTAATTGTCGATTATCAAATAAATCAGAAAATGTAACAAGATTAATATTAACCGAATTTAGTATAAGCTCAAGACACATAAGTGCTCTAACCATGCTTCGACTTGTGATCAATCCATAAATACCGATAGAAAACAAATATGCACTCAAAAAAAGTACATGCTCAAACATCATTGACTAACTCCTTATCAATCTCAATTGATTTCACTAAACAATTCAATTGCTTTAAGTTTTTCTAAACTAAAATAAGAATTTCATAAAGTCATAATTCCTGGGCAAAATCCAGGACAAAAGAAAGCTTTCAAGATAGAAAAGATATAAAAGGGTTAGAATCAAATACCTTTGAATACCTTATATTTTATATATAGGTCTCTTAGATTAATATCATTCATATATTAACTATATATATCAAAAAATATTTGAAGGGAAAGAAATGTCCTAATAATAACACAAGAGAAAAAGGCCTATTTTTTGAGTGTTAATCTTAAGTATTTTTTAATACTAAGTATTTAGTATTAAAAAATACTAAGTGTATTAATTAAATAATACTAAGTATTAAAGTATTTATAAATCATATTTTATAAATCATATCATATCTCATATCATATATATATATATATATATATATATATTTATAAATCATATGAGTAAAGATAAAGTATTTATAATTTATATTATATTTATTTTATTTAATATTTAATTAAAAATATTTAATTAAAAATTAAAATTTTATTTAATTAAATTTAAATATATTTATGTATTGTAGTAATAATATAATTTATATATATATAATATATATAAATTATATTATTACTACTTATTAATGACTAATTCTTTTTATTGACGAGCCATAGTAATTGCACCTATCAAGGCAACTAAAAGAATTATAGAAATGAGTTCAAATGGAAGAAAAAAATCTGTTGATAAATGAATCCCAATTTGTTGAACATTACTTATAAGGTCTTGCTCTATAATGTGGTTTGATTTTGTAGTCCAAATAATCCCATACCATGATGTATCTGAGATAGTAGTAATTAGTAAAAAAAGAATACTTGTACAAACCAGCGAAGTAACCCCATCTCCCACAGTCCAAAGATAGAAATCATTGGAATATTCTGACCCCTTCATAAACATCACAGCAAATATAATTAAGACATTTATAGCTCCTACATAAATAAGGAGCTGTGCAGCAGCTACAAAATAGGAGTTCAAGAGAATATAGAATAAGGATATACAAACAAGAACCAATCCCAAGGAAAAGGCAGAATAAATTGGATTGGTAAATAAGACTACTCCTAGACTCCCTAATATAAGAGCTGATCCCAGAAATACTACAAGAATATCATGTGTTGTCCCAGTTAAATCCATTATGTATAATGTATAAAAATAGATAAGTTGAAATTTTTTATGACCCTTTTGAATAATCCAGGAAAAAAGTTACCCTATTTTGTTTTTCTTGTATAGGCTATATCCCTAATTGATATAAATTTTAATGTAGTGTGAATTTTTGTATTTAGATTTTGTATTTAGATATATTTTATATTTATAATTATAATTTATATTATATTTTTTTTATATTTATAATTTATATTTAAAATTTATATTATTTTATTATATTTATTTATATTATTATTTAATTATAAATTATAATTTATTTAATTCTAAATTATAATTTAAATATCCAATCAAATCAATATTCAAATCAATATCAATATAATATCAATAATATATATATTATATTTATATCTTATATTTATATAAAAATAAAATAAAATAAATATATATAAAATATATCAAAAAAGGGATCTGATCTTACTAATTGGTAACTGTCCTTGAATGAGGAGGTTTATTCTTTTCTTTGTTGATTTGAGTTGAATTCATAACTGTTTGAATTGTGTAATCTCCTATTATTGATATTGGTAACCGACCCAATGCAATTTGGTTATAATTCAATTCGTGGCGATCATAAGACGAAAGTTCATATTCTTCAGTCATTGATAAACAGTTTGTTGGACAATACTCGACACAGTTACCACAAAATATACAAACCCCAAAATCAATACTATAATTAAGCAATTGTTTCTTTTTAATATCTGCTTCCAATCTCCAATCCACAACGGGTAGATCTATAGGGCATACACGAACACATACTTCACAAGCAATACATTTATCGAATTCAAAATGGATTCGACCCCGGAAACGCTCTGATGTGATTGATTTTTCATAAGGATATTGAATAGTTACGGGCAAACGATTTGCATGAGATAAGGTAATAATAAAACCTTGACCAATATACCTTGCAGCTCGTACTGTTTGTTGACCATAATTCATGAATCCAGTCACCATAGGAAACATATCGTATATATCAATGAAATAAAGAAATTAATATTTCTTTCTCTTGTTTGATTGAGAGAGGTTATGAATCTAGAATAGCGTTAATGTATTCTGTTATTTATAGTGAAACAAGTTGGAAAGAAGTTGTCAATAATAGATTACCTAGAGAAATAGGTAAAAGAAATTTCCATCCAAGATTTAATAGTTGGTCCATTCTCATCCTAGGCAAAGTCCATCTTGTTGCGATAGAAATAAACAGGAACAAATAGGCTTTAGCTAATGTAATGAAGATACCAATTGTCATTCCAAAGATCCCTCCAATTTTATTTATTCCGAAAAATGCAGGAAGAAATATGTATGGGAGAGATAAATTCCACCCCCCTAAGTAAAGAACTGTTACAAATAATGAAGAAACTAATAAATTTAGATAAGAAGCGACGTAAAACAAACCATATTTGATACCTGAATATTCGGTTTGATAACCTGCTACTAATTCCTCCTCTGCTTCTGGTAAATCAAAAGGTAATCTCTCACATTCTGCTAGAGAAGAAATTAAAAAAACTATAAATCCTATAGGCTGACGCCACAGATTCCACCCCCAAAAACCATATTTTGACTGTGCCTCAACTATATCAACTGTACTTGAACTATTAGATAATTATAGTCGGCGATAACATCACAGTTTCCGTCGCTATTCCAGAACCGTACATGAAACCTCAGTTTCATACGGCTCCTCTACGGCCACAAATAAATATAAGGACTAGTCCGGTATTAACATTAATTATCTATTTGGGAAAAATAGAATAAAGATAGATTGGAGAGAGAGTCAAAAATTAGACCGAGGTAATTCTGTTTGCTAGAAAAAAGCGCTTTTGAATTTATCTCATTCTCTTAAAAAAAAATAATAAATTTTCTTTGTTCAGTAATAATTTATTACTTCAATAATAAAATACTCATTTTTGTAAATAGACAGTTCGACCCATCTTTTTTTATTAGATTACGAAAAAGAAAGAATTAGCCGCTAATTCATGAATTTTTGTAATAATTTCATATGCATGGATACGGTAAAGAAAGAATAACTAAAGATATTTTTTTATTCAGTTATTTTCCCATTTCATATATTGATATTGCATTCTATTTCTTTTGTTCCTGTTCTTGTTTCTCAGAATAACGGGGGTACTCTGAAAAAAGAGGATTAATTCGTTCTTGATAGTAATTTCTTTAATCAGTGAATAGGAGTATACTCTAGATCGGAATCTTATAAGGAAGTACTACTTTATCATTTCTACTAACTTAAAGCCCTTATTTTGATTCATTTTATGCGTAAATGCCTCTTTTGAGACTTTACATTATCTCTATTACTAATCTTTTGTGTATCTTGGTGTTCCTACTTGTCTACTCATTTTTGATTGATCTCCCATATGGTAATACGTACAAGACTCTAGTTGAAACTCCATACAGTTGATCCTTTGTACCCGCTTCAAGACATGAGGACTAATCAAACAATTTCAATCTTGGGGGTAAACAGTTTACACTGCTTATGTTTACTTCCACTTTACTCTTGTACATAGGGAATGAGAATGAATTTTCTTACTGCGAATTTATAAGCTGTTTTGTTTCACTCATATGACTATCTAGTTTAACCCATGGACCTAAATCTGAATGATGAATAAAAAAATAACTATATCTATTCAACACATTTAATCCATTTCCTAAAAATAAAGAAAAGTTCATGTTCTAACGAATCACACGTAGAGATATTGCTAACACACATAGAGTTAATGGTATTTCATAACTAATAGATTGAGCAGCAGCCCGTAAACCACCTGAAAAAGAATATTTATTATTCGACCCATATCCTGACATAAGAAGTCCAATAGGAGCAATACTTGAAATGGCGATCCATAATAAAACACCTACACTGAGATCGGCTAGAACAAGGCGATACCCAAAAGGAATTACTAAATAACTTAGTAAAATAGAGATGACCGCGATTGCGGGCCCGGCACTGAACAAACGACTATCCCCTCTAGAGGGTAGGAGATCCTCTTTAAAAAGTAGCTTGGTGCCGTCCGCTAAAGCTTGAAGAATTCCTAACGGACCGGCATATTCAGGTCCAATACGTTGTTGTATCCCTGCGGATATTTCTCTTTCTAACCACACAATTACTAGTACACCTATTATGATTCCAAATATCAGGATGAAAATCGGGACAAAGAGCCATATAAGTTCATAACCCTCTTTTAAGAATTCCGATCCAGAAAAAGAATTGATAGTTTGTACTTCTGTTATATCAATTATCATTTCAACGATCAACTTCTCCCATAATAATATCTATACTACCTAGTATCGTCATGATATCAGCCAATTTCATTCTTTTAACTAGCTGAGGCAAAATTTGCAAATTGATGAAACCTGGCGGACGAATTTTCCATCTCCAAGGGAAAACACTCAGATCTCCTATAATAAAAATGCCCAATTCCCCTTTTGGGGCTTCTACTCTGACGTAAAGTTCTTGTTTTGACAATTCAAAATTGGGCGAAGGTTTTTTACTAATGAATCTATATTCAAAATCATTCCATTCGGAATCTTTTGCTCTATCAAAGCGTCGGACTTCTAAATTTTCATAAGGTCCCCCCGGAATTCCTTCTAGAGCCTGTTGAATAATTTTTATGGATTCTGCCATTTCACCGATTCGTACTAAATAACGAGCTAATGAGTCTCCTTCTTTTTGCCATTGGATTTCCCAATCGAATTCATTGTAACACTCATATTGATCAACTTTACGAAGATCCCATTGGATTCCGGAAGCTCGTAACATTGGGCCCGATAAGCCCCAATTTATTGCTTCCTCTCCCCCAATAATGCCTACTCCTTCAACTCGTTCCAAAAAAATGGGATTTTGTGTAATAAGTTTTTGATATTCGTCAATTCCTGTTAAAAAATAATCGCAAAAATCCAAACACTTATCTATCCAGCCATGAGGTAAATCAGCAGCTACTCCTCCGATACGAAAATAATTATGCATCATTCGCATACCTGTGGCAGCTTCAAATAGATCATATATCAATTCCCTTTCTCTGAAAATATAGAAAAAGGGAGTCTGTGCACCAATATCTGCCATAAAAGGGCCAAGCCATAACAAATGAGAAGCTATACGACTCAGTTCTAGCATAATTACTCTGATGTAGCTGGCTCTTTGAGGTACTTGAATATTTCCCAATTGTTCTGGTGCATTTACTGTTATTGCTTCGGTGAACATAGTAGCCAGATAATCCCAACGCGTTACATAAGGCAAATATTGTACAATTGTTCGGTTTTCCGCAATTTTTTCCATTCCTCTGTGTAAATAACCTAGTATGGGTTCACAGTCAATAACATCTTCACCATCGAGAGTAACAATCAGTCGAAGAACACCATGCATTGATGGGTGGTGAGGACCCATATTGACTATCATAAGATCTTTTTTTGTAGCCGGTACAGCCATATCTTTTTCCTCAATTCATTATTCTATGAATTTTTCAAAATGAGGTTCGGTCAAAATAAAATCAAACAAAATATAAAAATCTAAAAAAAAAATGGTTCAAACGAATCTTTGAATTAACGAGTTTTTGGCTCTCGAATATCCAACTGACCAATTAATTTCTTATAACGTACTCTATTTTTCTTTGACAAATACGTCAACAGCCGTTGACGTTTTCCCAGAATTATTTGTAAACCCCTCTGGGATAAAAAATCCTTTTTATGCAATTCCAAATGTGAAGTAAGTCTTCGTATCTTATTGGTGAAACTGAATACTTGAAATTCGGCGGACCCCTTGTTTTCTTCTTTTTCTTCTTGTTCTTGTGAAATAATTGAGATAAATGAATTTTTGACCATAAAATAATTTTCTATTTTTTTTTTTTACTGATCAGAAAAAATAATGAGAGTTTACTCTTACTCTTGTATATACAATTGTATATACGATTTTTTTCTATCCAAATAAAATTTCAAATTAATAAATAAAAAATTAAAATTTTATTTGGATAGAAAGGTTTAATATATTTCTGCATTCCAAATCCGCATTCCAAAAAGGGAATGATTTCTTTGTATTGTACCTAAGAGGATTTCGCCGATTTATTTCTGGATTTAGTTGACAAGCCATAAAATTTTGTATCATGTATCAATCATGTATCATAATATAACACAACATATGTGTATATCTTTCGGCCTTTGTATATCAAACGCCTCACCCACACACTACAAATTTTTATATATAAATATAATATAATATATAAGTTAAATATATAAAATATATAATATATATAAATTAAATAATTTTATTGTAAATATACATAGTATATTTGTCTATATTATATATAGTAATATTTATTATAGTAATATTTATTTATATATGATATGGTATTTATATATGATATGGTAATATATACGATATACGGTAATATTTTATATATAGTAATAATCTATTACTTATTATATAAAATATTACTTATTATATATATAGATTACTTATTATATTATATATATAGATATATAGATTATAGATATAGTAATAGTATTATTATATACATAGATATAGTATTTTATTTTTATTCATTCATTATATTATAAATAAATATTAAGTATTTAATTTTTATTTTAAATAATTAAAATTATAAATTAAAAAATATTAAATATACTATCAATAAATTCTGAAGTGTATTGTGGATACATCTGTATTCTTGACATACTGAAACGACTACCATTATTGGTATCAAACCAATACCGATTCATACAAGCTAAATCCTCTAATCGATAATTGGGCCAAAGAAATAATTTAAATTTAATTAATTTGTTTTTATTTGCATTTGTGTTAAAATGCTTGTCCTTTTTCAAAAACTGTCCACAGTTTCTTATGCCGTTTTCATTGAAAAATAATAGATTTCTATCTACGTCTACAGCATTCCCCTTCCAGGAATTGAAACAAATTAGAATTCTCAACTCTCTACGACGTCTAGTAGATAGAATATTTTCAGGAACAAATAAATCATAATTTTTTTTATCTTCACTCACAAACATAGTGCTATGTTGTGAAATAGATTTATCAAAAGGACTCTTATCAAATTCTTTTATATATTTTTTATTAGTTTTAGCTTGTTGTTTACTCTTATTGATCAATGAAATACCTATGGTTTGATATATAAAAAATTCTTCATCCCCTTTTTTAGAGAAACGAACTGGTTCAATAATAAATATTCTTCTTTTTATCAATTCTGTAAGAGATAGATTTTTTTTAATCAACATTACGTCTAGGCGCATTTCTCCTCTTTGAATTGAGGATATAGTAATTTCCCTTATATTTGTCAGTCTAAGTAATAAACAATATACCTTTATATTGTTGATCAGTCTTTGATTCAAAGAATCATCCCATCTTAATTGAAAAAGAAAATATTTTTTCAGGAATAAATCTAGTTCTGCTTTCTTCTTACTCTTGAATTGTTTTTTCTTTCCACGTTTTTTAATGGTGGATTCTGTGTCATTTTTTTTAACATCTTCTTTTTTCTTTTGTTTTTGTATATCTTGTTGTGTATCTGATCCAAGATCTCTTTGATTTAGTTTTTGTTTTTGTTGGTTCTGATTTTCTAATTCAAAATATCCTTCTTTATTAGATCGTAGATTAAGATCCTTTTTTTTATTTCCGTTGATGTTCTTATTTTGACTAATATTCTTATCTCTATGAATATTTAAAAGAAGAAATGGGATTGGTATAATCCACGGTTTAAGCTTATATGCATCATAAAGTAGTCCAAATTCTGGGAAGAACCAAGATTCCAGATTTGATATAGGACGATATAGCCTTTCTTTATTCATTCCCATCCAAATCCAATCCAAAAGTTTTTTTCTTTTATTGAATGGTTTTGTTTTTTGATGAATCGTGAGAGGATAAATATTTTTATTATAAATTTTTTGATAATTATTAGTTTCAGCTTTAGTATTTTTATTAATCTTGGTACCAACATGCATATTAGTCCAAGCATCCATATATAAACTTTTTCTAAAACAAAACCGGATAATTCTACAATCAAAGTATTTTCTATCTAGATATTTTTCTCCATATGGACTAGATTCTTCTCCTAGAGAATCACTAATATTTATATCTACTAGTACATAAAATAATTCGGGTTTCTGTGTTTTCTGTGTATTGAAATTAGATGGGATTCTTTTGTCTCTGTTTACTTGTGATGGCGATGCATAAATATATGAGTCCCCTCCACTCTCATAATTCAAATATTTATGTGCTAGAAGATCATATTTGTAATTTTTTTTTAATTTTTCTTTTTGTCCTGTCCGTGAGTCTATTCCGTAATAATTTTGTTTCACGTAATTAATTAATTGTAATTGGTTTTTTTTATATGAATCCAATATTCTTGAGTTTTTTTTTTGAGTTGTACAGCGTTGATTGACTCTATTTCTCCATTTTTGTGGTACTAATTGAGACCATTGAGATTGAGATAAATTGTATTGATAATGATTCTTTAACCAGTTTTTCCATTTATTCATTCCAGACTTATAAAATTTCTTATGTTTTGAGGTGGAATCAAATAGTCCTCGTGTCCTACAAAAATCTTGGATTCTATCTTTAAGAAAGAGACAGATTCCGTTATATTGAAGTACGGATTTCAAGTAATATTTGTTATTAACTTGAATTTGTGATAATGTATAAAATACATATGCTTGTGACAAAGAGGATAAGTCATAATAAAGGTTTGCATTTTTATTATTATAAAGCGACTTTTTCATTGTCGAAATAAAGTGAATTGTATTTTTATTTGTTTGATCAATCCCTTTTTTATTTGTTTCATCAAAGAATTTATTGATCATTTTTTTTGTTGATTCAAGGAAAAGTTGTGAATTGGTCCTAAGAATGTTAATGGTACATAGAAGGATATCGCTGTATTTTTTTTCAATGAAATATTTGAGAAAGTAGTCTAATTTACGTATTAATCGGGTACTCTTTCTTTTGAATATTTGCCAAATATGTTTTTGCAATTCTGAATTTTTATCAGCGGAATTTGTCTTGTTAGAGCTAATACTTATATCTGGAGTTATAATTATTTTTTTCTTGTCTTTTGTGATTTGTTCTATTTGATTCCTGATTGTGGTTGTCCTATCAGCAAGATCTTTTATTTTTTTTTCTATAAGTGAACGTTTTGTCCAATCCGTGGATCGAATTCGAATGGTCGATTCGTCGGTAATCTTATTACTGATTATAGAATCTTTTCTATTTTCGTCCGATTCACCTATTTTTACTTTTCCGAATCCAAATAAAAAAATGGGGTTTATTTTTTCAAGTTCTTTCATTATTCGTTTTATAACTAGAACTATTTTGTTAACCCATCTTGTTTTTTCTTTTGAAATCCTTAAAAACAATTTTCTCGTTTTTTTAAAAACTTTTAGAACTAGAGAAAGATAAAATGTTTTTTCCACTTTTATAATTTTTATTTTTAACTCTTTAAAAATAGGTTCAAAAAAAGAAGGTTGTTTTCGAGGAGAACCGAAGGGGAGTTCCGCTTCTCTTCCCCAGACTGTTAAAAAACAAAAATTGTCCCCTTTTCCCCCTTTTTTCATTGTATCTCTATGATGGGATCGTACCTTAGTTTGCCAAGGTTTCAGACGGAAAGGAAATAGAATTTTTATTTGAATACCATCCGTTAACCAATCTTTTGGAAATTCTGTTTCTGATAATTGAATACCATTATAGGTACATTTAACATGCATTTCTCTATTCCAATCTTTCAAATCCTCGTACCATTCGGGGAATTGGAATAATAACATACGGCCGACATTTTTAGCTATTATCAATGAGGGCAATACAATGTATTTTCGAAGAATCGATTGGGTTACTAACATTGAACCTCTTATTGCTTGAGCAATAATAAAGCTATCCCAAGTTTCTGATATTGTTATACGTTCATTTTCCTCTCTTTTTTCACTGTTTTTTTTCTCTCTTTCTTTTGCCTCTTCCTCCTCAGACTCAGAATCCAAAATTTCAAATTCCGATTCTCTACCCATCCAATCCCTAAAAAAGAGATTCATCATTTCGGAAATGTCAAAAGAGAGAAAAAAAGTTTTGTCTATTTGATCCAAAAAAAGTGGCGAATGCACATTTGCTTGAAACATTTCCGAAGTAACTGTTTTACGTCTTTGAGCCCGCATGGATCCTTTGATTAGATCCCGACGAAAATCCGATTGTTGTGAGTAACGTATCAAAGACACCTCTTCCGCTGGCGCTGGATCAATATCACTAGTATTACTAATACTATTGGTAGTTTCGTCCTTATCAGTATAAATTACAACATGTTTGGCTTTTCTTGAACAAATTTCATAATCTTCCGTTGATTCTTCTTCATTTTCTTCCTCTTCCTCTTCCTCTTCTTCTTCTTCTTCTAAATCGTCGGTGGTCAATTTGTATGACCATCGAGAAACCTCCTTTCTTATTTCTTCTATTTCAGGAAAATAAAAATTATTATTTTTATTTATAATTGTTTGATCATTGTGATCGGTTGTAACTACATCGAATATCAATTGAAAACATTTTGCTTGCTTTTCTGAATCAATTCTTTTTTCTTCTGCCAATAAAGACAGGTTTTTCAAATTAAGACTGGGTGGGGATTCAAATGGGACTTCGCCGTTTGAGGTTAAGGAATGACCAATATTTGTCGATAAAAATTCTCCATCAAAGAGATTCTTTTGATATTCAAATTCTTTTTTTTTTGAATCATTAGAAAGTAGACCGTGAATTTTATTTATCCAGACTATTTCTATGGGCTTCTCCGCATCTGTAGAAGTTATTGCATCTGTATCTGTAGAAGTTATTAAATCATTCCTGATTGAACGTGAATATAATTTTGTGATTTTTCCGCGATATGGTCCGTTTAAAAAAGGATCGTACATTTTAGGCAAGCATTCCTTTTCATTTTCATCATTGCATAATATGGTTCTTTTCTCGAGCACGTCTAGAACAAGGGATCTTGTTTTTTTTTCTAGAGTTTTTATTCGATTTATTAATTCATTGCTCAAGGTGTTCTTTTTTTGTTCATTAGTATAAACCCAATAATTATCCTCGTGGGATAGTTTTTTGGTCGTGTACAAAGATATCTTTCGTTCTATCATTTCTGAAAAAGTCGATAAACTCGGCGGATATGTAAAAGATATTCTTTGTTTTCCATCACTTGGGCATGTATAAAAAAAATATTGTGACATTTCATTTCGTACAGCATTTTCAAATCGATCATTTTTTATATATCGAGATGGGCGATTCCATCGTTTACAGTCGAAAAGAAAAGTGACAAGCGGTTTTTCAACCCCAAAAAGGCTTTTGTCTTCTTTACTTTCTAACTCCAAAAGTTCTTGTTCTCGATACCTATTAAGATAAGAGTCCTCGTAAACCGGGCTAGCCTTAGCCTTATAGTACGTCTCTTTAAGGTTAAAGTGGAATTCATTCTTTGTTTTTGTTTTTTCTTTTCCACTCGAGGGGATTTTGTTCATTTCATTTATTTTGTACAGATCCTTTTTTTCTTCGGCGGATCCCTCTTTGTCCTCTTTAGTTTCTTTTAGGGCCGAAGTTTTTTCTATGTCGCTTTCTTCCTCATTTTCCCCGTGTTCCCCCGTTACTGAGGTTTCCTTGAATTTTTTAGTAATAATAGGGAAAGGCATTCTGCCTAAATAGTATACACAAGTGATAAATAAGAGAATATTCAAGATTCGAGCCAGAGAATTTATCGATTCTAAAAGAGGGTACTTATTAGATTGAATGGAATGATTTTGCCGTATCCATAATACAACAAATTCCACCCACTTAATAAAAAAAATGTGACCAATTAACCAACCAATAAAACTACTCGTTACAAATAACATCTTGTTGTTGCATCGAAACATATAAATGTTGACTAATCTGGCTAGTGTTGAACTTGGTAAAAAAAAATGGTTGAATAGTTGAAAAATCAAATTATTCAAGAATGTACATTGAATGTTGAAATTACGTATTGAATTTCTAGTAGTGGATCCGTAATCTAAAAAGTTATTTTTATTGCTCCAGAAGAAATGAAATAAAAGATATGGTAGAACTAGGACAGTTATTGTATGAGGTTTGCCCAATGCTAAATGCAGAGGCGCATAATAGATTGATATAAACATCATAAGCTGTCCCATAATAAAACCGGTTGTTGCTGATATCTGTTTTTCGGTTCCTTCTTCCATAACCCAAGCTCGAAGAAGGAAGAGATAAGAGGGCCCTATGGAGAACGTGGTCATAAATCCATAATAAAGTCCAACTATAACAACGGAATTAATTATATTCATGCATAAGGATAATGGATTATCTAATAGAAATAATTTCAAAATCATCACAAACCTCCTCCTTTTCTTTTGTATTGCAATTTATCGATCATTATATGATGATTTTGAAACTTTCATATAGACTCTATGGTGAAGTAATTAAATATTTAGTAGGGGGCGGACGAATCTCGTCTTATCTCTTTTTGTATTTATCTTTTGTATTAATCTTTTTATTAAATTAATTTGTTTTCTGTTTTTGAGTTTATAATTATATTTTTATAATTATATTATATATATAATATACTCATAATTATATTATTAATTATACATAATTATATTATTAATTATATTATTATATTAATTATATTTATATTAATAATTATATTATATTTATATTTATATTAATAATTATATTTATATTAATAATTATATTTATATTATTTATTATATTATATTTAATTTAATAGAATTTATTAATAAAATAATTAGATAATCATAATATAAAATATAAAATGAATAATTTGAATTTTATATTTATATTAAATATAATTATATAATATAATTATAATAAATTATAATATTATAATATAATAAATAATATAAATATATAATATATAAAATAAAATATTATAATATTTTATTTTAATTTTAAAATAAAGTTTTATTACATGTATATTCACTAAACAAATATAATACATTCATAAATACACAAATATAACATATTCACTAAACTGAAAATAAAAATGTAACTTATAAATTTATATTTTCTATATATTTTTGTTTTATTTTCTTTTATTTTTATAATTTTATTTTCTTTTATTTTTATAATAAATTAAAATAATAAATAATTTTTAAATAATATAACTAAAACTACTATTAAATAATGTAACTAATAGTTAGAAACAATGGTTAATTAATAATAGTTAATATAGTCAAAAAAATGTTAAATAACAAAAATTAAGAATAGTCATAAAAATTAAATAATAGATATAATATTTTATATTTATAAATTTTTAATGATATTTTATAATATAATGT